ATCGAATCATTGATAAAGCAATTCAACTTGTCGAGAAAAACTATTTTGCAAGAATTTGTTGATCCTCTTCTCATATTTCAAAATGGGTCGTTTTTGAATTTTATGAATTTCTTATCTTAATGTGAGATAGAAATATACCTACCTATAACCTTATACTAATGGGTTAATGAATGACTGAAAGTATGAGAAATGGAGTTTAATCTTCTTTTATGATATATAGCAGACCAATCACTTCCGACGGGTGATATCCTTCGTATTCTTTTATTATTTTTAGAATATTTCGAATTTTCAATGTTTTTTTTTGCGAATTTACTTCTAATTACTATTTTCATTTTTTATTCGATAATTTGATATTCCTATTAATTCATAATAATATATATAATTCATATATAATGAATATCCCTCTATTAATAAATATTATAATATTTATATATAACTCTAATTATTTTAACTATATTATATAAAATAACTATATATAATATTAATCCATTTTAGAATATTGATTTAGTAATATATATAATATATATATAAATTAACTAATAATAAATAAAGAATTGAAATTTGAAATAAAAGATCAAATAATTTTGATAAAAATCCAATTTTTTATAGGATTTTAAAATGGTGATTAGAATGAACGATTCATAAAATAAATAGAAATGAAAAATTATAAAATTCTATGGAATCATGAAAGACATAAAAATCCTTTGAATTGAGTCACATTATTCCATTTTATTTATATTGACAATTTCAAAAAACTATTCATACTATGATCATAGTATGATGGCAGTTGGGCAAGTATGCCCCCATCGTCTAGTGGTTCAGGACATCTCTCTTTCAAGGAGGCAGCGGGGATTCGACTTCCCCTGGGGGTAGGGTAGGTACTATGAAAGGAAGTTGATCATGAATTATCAATAAAATAAGCCTAGAATGGATTCTTCTTGGGTCGATGCCCGAGCGGTTAATGGGGACGGACTGTAAATTCGTTGGCAATATGTCTACGCTGGTTCAAATCCAGCTCGGCCCACTAATTCACCGATCCACCATGAAAGGCTATAACCTTTTTTTTTTCTCCAGAAATGTTTGATACGGAAGAATAAAAAAAAAAGTCTGAGTTTTTGATATCTCTCTACTGCTATTTATTTGCTCCGTTTTTTTTTTTAAAAATTATTATCTTAATAATGATCTCGATTCATATCAGGATCTGTAAGTATAAAGTTTAAGAAAAGAATAACGAAAAAATAACTAATAATCCATGCTCCTCTCAATAAAGTGCATGTCCGTGTGTAGATCAATATATTACTCACGTCTCTGTTACAATATGGTGATGTTCATCTACCTAAAATCTACATAGATCCACATAGAAAGGGTTTGAAGGAAATGAAATCATAAACATATCTATATGTTGTACATTTTTTTCCCTGGGATTGTAGTTCAATTGGTCAGAGCACCGCCCTGTCAAGGCGGAAGTTGCGGGTTCGAGCCCCGTCAGTCCCGATACGGATTCAAATCCAATCAAAATAGATATATCAATTCATCTCTAACTTTATTGTAAAAGAGACAACAAATAACATAATTTTGGATCTCTCTTGTTTTCTATTTTTTATATTTTCTTTTTTCACATTTCTTATGAAACCAAACAAATATAATCTGGAAATTTGCAGTTCTTCAACAAGTACTGATTCATGGGAGAAAGGCATATGTGGATTAGTACAATTATTGGTAGAATCATATTCAGGATTCAAATAAGAGATACCAGAATGGCTCTGGTTTTTTGATTACTCCCTATTGTGTAATGGAAGGGAGTACTATATGTTTCTCGGGAGCACATACACAAATTCCATTTGTACGATACAAAATCAATTTCACATAGTTACTTTGATAGAATTTTTCGTATGAAAATATCTTTCCAATTTGGATCAATTATTAATTTGAATTATGAATTTCACACTGAACTTTTGATCTATATGTCCCATTACTAATTCAAGTAAAGAGGATAGATTCCATCTCTTTTAGCGAAGGAATTTTTGATTCTTTTTTTTTAGTTTAAGGTAGGTTCTACTGAAAAAAGTTTGTTCTTTTTTATTAAAAAAAATGATAAATAAAATCCTAAAAGAAAGAACTTTTGGATTGGATCAGTAATAAAATTTTGAATTTGGTATGGATAAAAGATCTTCCTATGTTATACTATTCAATTCTCGACGATGAATTGATTTGATAGTTCAGATATTGTTATTCATGATATTCTAATACGATTCGATATCATCGCGATGTAATTCATACTATTGAATTTACAAGCCAAAGATTTATCATTTCTATGGGATTAAATCCCGAGTTATTGCGAATTAAAAAAAAAATGAAACGATGAAATTATGGAAGTAAATATTCTCGCATTTATTGCTACTGCACTGTTCATTCTAGTTCCTACTGCTTTTTTACTTATAATATACGTAAAAACCATCAGTCAAAGTGATTAATTTGAAATAAACTTTACTTTTTAGTTATTATCAATGACTAAAGAGAATAAAAAGAAAATGAAAAGGGTTCAAATTTCGCGTCTTAAATGAAATGAGCGTACTAGAATTATCAGTATTCTACAAAAGCAGTATTCTATAAGATCGGATAGTATGGTAGAAAGATATATATCAATCCTTCTACCATACTAGCTATTATAGTTATTGGAGTGTGGAAAGTTCTATTGTATAAAGATAAATATACAGGTTGAATATAGATCAACCTAGAATATATATCTTCATATTAATATAGATTAATTCCATATATGTAATGCTAATGTACATAGTATCCCAATTCTCTTTCTTTGTTTCATCTATTTATTCCATTTATGTTTATTTTGATTTCAATCAAATGAATCTGTAATAATCGAAAGGCAACTCTTACGATTCGAATTCCTAGATTTCTGATTCTTTTCAATATGAATCCTGGTATCCATCGGAAGAATCAAATCAATGACGGAAAAAAAAATGTTATGGGCATATAGTAATAAGATAATATTTTTTTAGCATTCTAAAGAAGTAATTGATTGAACAGTTGAAAACTTATTGAGGGGTTCAGTTCAGTGGGAAGTTCTTCTCTTCAGATTTCAAAAATCATTAGCAAACTCCATCTTTAACGTTTAAAGCATGATATGAAATGAGTTCCATAAAGCATAAATCCAATTTATAACTAAAATAATTAATAAAACAAGTAGTAAACACAGAATATGTGAATGACTAGCCCGAGGAAATATCTTATCAGAGGATCTTATTGGACAACCAATATGTCTATATTCTTTTGCGAGAAAAGTATATATACACTTTCAAACTACTAAGCAAAACTTTTTTTCTTTGAACATGAACAGTAAAATAAAAAAGGGAAAAAACAAAGAAAAGTCAAAAAAAAGGCTCGGCAGAACAATCTATAAAACAATTGATACAGTTTGAGGTCGATTCCTCAATTAGTAGGACTTCTAGAGTCCACTTCTTCCCCATACTACGAGTGAAAGGGAAAATGTAAAGACTACCATTAAAGCAGCCCAAGCGAGACTTACTATATCCATGTGAATTATGTCCCCTATCTCTATGAATATAAAAGAATTATTCCATTATTGTTCACTAATCAGTATTGTTCACTAATAATAGTGAAACCACTAGTGCAGAGTCAAAAAACGATTCGGGCACAACACCATTCACCATTGATGAAATAATCAACTAAAGAAAATTCTAACAAAAAAAAATAATTATATGATTTCAAATATAATGGAAAAACATTGTCTTTCTTTTGTTGCCCTTCATTTCATTAAGTAAAAAGTATAAAAGTTGAGAATCAAGATAGATCACATATACCTCCTCCTTTATTATTTGATATAATCTTTACCGTCTTCCAATTGTTTCATAGAGTCACTTGGGAGACGCCCTATTACATTCGTGACTACGGGTTACCAAAAAGAAAGAATTCCCTTTTTTACTTAATATAACTTTCTATAAAGTTATAGAACTAAAATGAAATTCTCTATTCAATAGAATTCTCTATTGAATAGAATAATAATTGAATGCGTGAACACGCAGAGATTCTCATAAGTACGTATAGTATCTTCCGCTTTCCGCAACTCAAAATTGCATTAGTTACCCTATATGTATATCCAATCTTATTTAAAACCCAGTCAGTAGTCACTCCATTAGTAGTCGAAAGACTATCATATCAAGATTTAATGATTCCTTGTAATTATTCGAATCTTTCCTTGAAACCTAGACGCAATGATTTATAGCATTTTATTTAAAACCCCTATCGCGAATGCTTAGAATCAAGCAGGACTCTTTTTATTTGCTTGATTCTGCTGGAAAAAAAAAAGGAAAGTTATATCAGTAAAACTAAATAGGGAATTTCCATTCTTTTTTTGATGAGGCGACACCCGGATTTGAACTGGGGAAAAAGGATTTGCAGTCCCCCGCCTTACCACTCGGCCATGCCGCCAAAACGCTCCAAAATATATCAGAATAGTCCTCTTTTTTTTTTGAGTGCGTTACAAAAAACTTCTTTTTTTTTTTATTGTACGTGTATCTTCAATCCTGTTTTCCTTTATTTTTTTTCTAAACTTAAATTCAAATCAAATAAAGGCCTTCCCTTTTTTCGATAAAAAAAAAATATATGTATTTTCAGTGACAAAAGAAAAAATTCAGGACAAATGGGAACCGTTAACTCTTGACTGTTAATTCATGAATGATTCTTACATTTTAATTGCAAATTGTGTTTCCCTAATGATATAATATAATCAAAAAATCACCAAATAGATACCTAACTTAATCCTAATTGATACATAATGAATCTGTTAAGTATTGATTCTTTTCAATAAAAAAACCTTCTCAATTCCAATTATAACAGCAATTATGAGTCTATGGAAACCCCAGAACAAACGGATTCTATCTTATCTAAATCCTAAATTAAATCAAATAGGGTATCTTTTCTATTTATGATGCCTATAAGGGAATTTTCAAGATTTCATTTTT